CGAAGAAAAGATCACGCTCTGTAGGATTTGAACCTACGACATCGGGTTTTGGAGACCCACGTTCTACCGAACTGAACTAAGAGCGCTTTTTATCAGAATATAAAAGACTGTAAAGAAAAGGATTCTTTTTCTAACCCTAATCCCATCTTGTATGTCTATACTATACAGTTTCATAAATGAGTTCGTGCAATTTGAATCGAACTCAATTCATTCCGCCTTACTGCTCTTTTGAGTAGCAATAGGTAGGGATGACAGGATTTGAACCCGTGACATTTTGTACCCAAAACAAACGCGCTACCAAGCTGCGCCACATCCCTTCAATTGTTCTACAGTGTCATTGTAGAGAATTCCTGTCTTGTTTTCCACATCCCTATTTCCTTCATTGAGGAAGAAAAATTATCTTTCCAGTTCGTCTTTTTGGTTTCATTTAACATATACTAATAAGAAAAGGAATTTTGGATCATTGTACATTTCAATTTGAATTAGGTATTCCGTGTCCAACTCTAAGCGACCCTTAACTACATCTGCATCTGATCATATATACGTTTTTTTTTTTTAATAAGTCAAAAAGGAGGTTTTTCAATGCGAGACCTAAAAACATATCTCTCCGCGGCCCCAGTACTAAGTACGCTATGGTTCGGGTCTTTAGCCGGTCTATTGATAGAGATTAATCGTTTTTTCCCGGATGCATTGGTATTTCCCTTTTTTTCATTCTAGTTATTGATATCGAAAGCAATGAAGAAGATTAGAGATACAATCAAATATCTGTGATTAATCCTCCCTCTTTTCTCTTTTTTCCCTTTTTTATTATTTTTATAATTCTATTATAGAATAAGGGACAAAAGAGAAAGAATCAAAGTGGATGCAACGTCTGCTAGACTCGGGTTCAAATTCAATTAACTGAATAGTACTAAATAGTGGCATGGGGGTAGAGTAGGAAAATGCAGATCTAGGGCAAGAATAGAAGATCTTTAACTGAAATACCATCTTGGGGTTGAAATAGAATTTCGAAATCAGTGTCTTACTTACTACTTCTTTTTTTTTTTTTACTACAGCTACCGCCTTAATTTCTTATTACTTTATATTATATTTATTTTTTTTTTATCTTTTAGAGTTGGCTTTCAATCAAGTTAGTAACTTCTATTTTTTTCCTTTCTTTGTCTTCGTTTCGAATCAGAAGAGTTGAGTAAATCCAAAATTCAAAGGAGGTTCATGGCCAAAAGGAAAGATGCGCGAGTAACAGTGATTTTGGAATGTACCAGTTGTCTTCGAAACGGTGTTAAGAAGGTATCAACGGGCATTTCCAGATATATTACTCAAAAGAACCGGCACAATACGCCTAATCGATTAGAATTAAGAAAATTCTGTCCCTATTGTTACAAACATATGATTCATGGGGAAATAAAGAAATAGATCGAATCCAGTATGTCTTATCCTTGAAAGGAAAAAATGACATTATATAGAACATATTGAACTACAAACAAATCCTATTTGGAGTGAAAAAAAAAAATGACAATTACGAAATAGGATTTTCGGGATACTAAATAAACTAAACAAACAAACCATGGAAAAATCTAAGCGACCTTTTCTTAAATCCAAGCGATCTTTTCGTAGGCGTTTGCCCCCGATTGAATCGGGGGATCGAATTGATTATAGAAACATGAGTTTAATTAGTCGATTTATTAGTGAACAAGGAAAAATATTATCTAGACGAATTAATAGATTGACCTTGAAACAACAACGATTAATTACTATTGCTATAAAACAAGCTCGTATTTTATCTTTGTTACCTTTTCTCAATAATGAGAAACAGTTTGAAAAAACTGAGCCGACCACTAGAACTACAGGTCTTATAACCGGAAATAAAAAATAAAAATAAATAGGCTTATTATTTGTTCACTTGAATCAGAATTCCACTCCGAACTCAAACGCGGATTGGTGTTTTTTTTTTTTGACAAATCCAAGAATCCAGATTTGACTGTCGTACAAAAAAAAACGAATTGGAAAAATCAAATATTTTTTTATTGAACGTGTTCATTCATTTTGACTACTTTAGCATATTTTATCATAGTAATTTCGACTTCACCTTCCCGGAGTTCGTTCTCCGGGAACTCCTTTTAAATTAGTCCGACGTATTCTTTAAAATAGATTTCTTTTTTTATTTCCTTGGAAATCATATAAAGACAATTCCTATTTGATATAGCTATTTGGGCCAGTATTTTACGATTAAGAAGCAACTTACTTTTGTATAGATCGTGGATTAGTTTACTATAACTATAGAATACTCCCCGTTCTCGGATTACTGCGTTTATCCGAGTGATCCACAAACGACGAAAATTTCTTTTTTGCTTATCCCTATCCCGATGAGACGAAACCAAAGCTCTTATTTTCTGTTGAGTAATAGTTCGAGTAAGTCTTGAATGAGCCCCTCGAAAACTTGATGCAAATAGATGAATTTTTGTTCTACGTCTTCGAGCTATATATCCGCGTTTAATCCTGGTCATTGAATAAATAAAACTTTGACGAATAACTAATTGATTTTTTTTCTTTCAGTTATTCTTTTCCCTGTCCTGGTCTATTAATAACCAAGCGGCTTTTTCCAATGTATAAAATAGAAATTCCAATGGCTTTGGCTACTATAACCTTCCTAACCACGATTTTTTTAGGTATTTTACTGCGAAATATAAAAGTAATAAGAAATTTTCTTTTGCTAGGTGTCAAAAATCGATTTATAGTCAATAACAAAACGAAATAGAAATTAAATGGATAAAGAAATAGTGGGTTCCGTCGTTTCTATGGTTACTTCTTAAACGGTGAGGTCTTCCCTATACACCGGAGCCTTTACTTCATACTTCATTTCATGAATGTTATTGGTAACTTGTATAGTTCACACTCCACTCTTTGGCTCTACCCATGAATTATCCAGTAACAGATCTTTCACAATCAGACACGCCTGTACAGTAACGGTATTTAATTATGAAAGTTAGCTGGATAGCTGACCCTCGTAGTCCGTTCTTTTCTTGACCGAGTGAGAACTTCATTTTCATGTGTTTTTTTTTTTTTTTTTTGAACTTCAATAAGATTTCCTCCGCTTAATGGATAACCTTTTGGTTTGCTACCAATGGAGAATTACTTATCATCTTAAATTCAGGTGATTGGATTTGCACCAATGGAAACCATAAGCTTTATACACAATATAGGGATCCATTTTTTTTTTTTTTTTTTTTTATTTAGATAGTAAATGGAGTTCCTTCTTACAGTCTATCCTATTCACTAGGAATGATCATTCTTAGCGGAAAGTAGTTTTCTTGCTTTTTTTGTGTTAACTCATGATCTAAACGAGTCGCACATACACCCTAGTACATGTTCCTCGACGCTGAGGACATCCCCGAAGAGCGGGGGATTTCGTGACATTTTGAATTGGCTGTCTTGTATTTCTAATAAGTTGTTTAATAGTTGGCATGTTGAATCATGTATATAATGGGCTGGTTTAGATTGATCCTAACCGGAGGATTATGAATTTTTTTATTTATTCTATTAAATAGAATAATAAACTTGGAGATAAAATATCAAATCGCGGATTTGCGAAAAATTCATTTTTTTTTTTTCATTCAATTGCTACAAGATCAACAATTCCATAAGCTTGTGCTTCGGTTGCTGACATAAAAACGTCTCTTTCCATGTCTTCAGATACAACCCATAAGGGTTTGCCGGTTCTTTGTACATAAACCCTTGTGAGGGTTTCGCGTAGTTTCAGCAGCTCTTCCGCTTCCAGGATAAATTCTCCCGTTTGCGCCTCATAAAAAGAACTAGCAGGTTGATGGATCATTACCCTGATGATAGAAGAGTTATATATCTGGTGTGATGAAACGAAGAGAAAAGAAAGATAAAGAATAATAAGAAAAAGGGATAGAATTCAACAACCGTAACCGTACGGGCATCATCTTTTGTGCATTGCATACGGCTCTACAATTGAATTGACCCATCCTTTCCATTCAACAAGAAAGATAAAAATCGAATCTATCAGCCCCAGATGGGTAAATGATCAAATTGCCACCCTTGCTTTCGAAGGAATTAAAAAATACTACGGTGGTTCCGTTGCTTTCTATTTCAAAATGGATTCTTTTTTTTTTCTTTGATTCAGCAATCCCAAAGTTTCTTTTTGATTGAACGAAAAATCTTATTTTTTTTTTTTTCGCACTCTTTTTTTTATCCCTTTTTTAACCAAAAATATTGTTAAGAGCCCTTCGGTGTGAAAACAAAAAAGTTTGTGACGCTAACTTGGATTCCCGATAGATAACATAAAATCAGAAATACCTTTTATTTCATACCACTCTCTCGATACCTAATCGAATCTTTTGAAAAAAAAAAGACAATACAAAAATTTTTCATATCGAATTCGAAGTGCCATGCTATTATTACTTAATATTGATATGGCGAAGGCATAGTTTTCTTTTTTCTCTTAAATAAAAAACTTCATTGGCGCCGAGCGTGAGGGAATGCTAGACGTTTGGTAATTTCTCCCCCAACCAGGATAAAAGAGCCCATTGATGCGGCTAATCCCATGCATATTGTATGGACCTCTGGTGGCACAAATTGCATAGTATCATAAATAGCTATTCCAGGTACAACCCATCCGCCAGGAGAGTTTATAAACAAATACAGATCTTTGGTATTATCCTCGATACTGAGATATATCATAAGACCCATAAGTTGATTCGAGATCTCGCTATCAACTTCTTGGCCTAAAAAAAGTAATCTTTCTTGATAAAGTCGATTGAGTAGGATAGAATTGTATCCCTTAAGAACCGTACATGCACCTTTTAATGCATACGGTTCAAAAAAATTTGCGAAAAAAAAGAATCAATGTATACTCCAGGCCTCTTTTTTTTTTCCTATTCTTTTTCATATCCGGTTCTAAGAAATAAGAAAAAGGGCTTCTTATTTTATTTTTCCATAAAGATAAAGTTTTAGTTCTTTTCTTTCTTCCTTCTTCTTATTATAATTTATAATAATAATAATAATAGATTATTCTTATAATAATAATAGAAAAAAGTCAAGAAACTTATTGAATTAGCTTCTTATTGATGTATTGTTTCATTGAGATTCAATCCAAATCACGATGGTATTTTCTTGTTCCTGAATGGGCCTCTTTTATCTTTTTAGGTTTATGCTCTACTCCGGGTAAAGATCCGTCCGATATGAATTTGCATATATAGTACAAATCTTCTCATCACCATTTTTTTGTTATTACTTTACAAATAAAAAACAGGAATCATTTAGGATACACGTAGTAATCCTAGATATATTACCAATTGGGTTTTTTCTAAACAGAGCCTGGATACTTCATTTTTTGAATCCAACCAAAGCCAACCATAAATTAGTCTAATTGATAATAGTACTATGAATTCCCCCAAACAATGCATCTAATTGCACTTCGCGCTCCAATTGTTGGATAATTTAATTTCTTTTTCTTGGGCGAAACGGAGGATATCTCCATCGGGGGAGAGAACGGGGAAATCCCATATGACCCAATATATCTGACAAGTCGCACTATACGTCAACCCAAGTTGCATCTTCCTCTCCAGGAATTCGGAAAGGAACCTTTGGAACACCAATAGGCATAAATTGAAAGAAAAAAGAACTAAAAACTATATTTCACTTTGATGTGGAAACGTAACAATATGGTTTTATTGTCTTTAGAATGGAGAATTTCTACGAATAGGTCCTTATAATGAGAAATCTGTTTAAGGATGGATCCATTTATTCATAGAAAGTGGTCTCAACTCCCCATTGCGCATTGGTACTTATCGAGTATAGAATAAATTTGCTTCTCTTTGTTCCTACGAACAAAATAGAATAAATATTACCTTAACCCTTGTTAGGAAATAATCCACTGAACAAGGGAGGTCCATAGGATAGTCATAGCCTAGTATTTTTCAATGCAATAAAGTTATGTAGTGTCTATTTTTCTTTGATAAAGGGGTATTTTCCATGGGTTTGCCTTGGTATCGTGTTCATACCGTTGTATTGAATGATCCCGGCCGGTTGATTTCCGTTCATATAATGCATACAGCCCTGGTTGCTGGTTGGGCGGGCTCGATGGCTCTGTATGAATTAGCAGTTTTTGATCCTTCCGACCCTGTTCTTGATCCAATGTGGAGACAGGGTATGTTCGTTATACCCTTCATGACTCGTTTAGGAATAACCAATTCATGGGGAGGTTGGAGTATCACAGGAGGGACTGTCACGAATCCGGGGATTTGGAGTTACGAAGGTGTAGCTGGGGCACATATTGTGTTTTCTGGCTTATGCTTTTTGGCGTCTATCTGGCATTGGGTCTATTGGGATCTAGAAATCTTTTGTGATGAACGTACAGGAAAACCTTCTTTGGATTTGCCCAAGATCTTTGGAATTCATTTATTTCTCTCCGGCGCGGCTTGTTTTGGGTTTGGTGCATTTCACGTAACAGGTTTGTACGGCCCTGGAATATGGGTATCCGATCCTTACGGACTAACGGGAAAAGTGCAACCCGTAAATCCGTCGTGGGGCGTGGAGGGTTTTGATCCTTTTGTTCCGGGAGGAATAGCTTCTCATCATATTGCAGCAGGTACATTGGGCATATTAGCGGGTCTATTCCACCTTAGTGTCCGACCACCACAACGTCTATACAAAGGGTTGCGTATGGGAAATATTGAAACCGTGCTCTCCAGTAGTATCGCGGCTGTCTTTTTTGCAGCTTTTGTTGTTGCTGGAACTATGTGGTATGGTTCAGCAACTACCCCCATCGAATTATTTGGGCCTACGCGTTATCAATGGGATCAGGGTTACTTCCAGCAAGAGATATATCGAAGAGTTAGCGCGGGACTAGCAGAAAATCAAAGTTTCTCAGAAGCCTGGTCTAAAATTCCTGAAAAATTAGCTTTTTATGATTATATCGGCAATAATCCGGCAAAAGGAGGATTATTCAGGGCAGGCTCAATGGATAACGGAGATGGAATAGCAGTTGGATGGTTAGGACACCCTATCTTTCGAGATAAAGAGGGGCGTGAGCTTTTTGTACGTCGTATGCCTACTTTTTTTGAAACATTTCCAGTGGTTTTGGTAGACGGCGACGGAATTGTTAGAGCTGATGTTCCTTTTAGAAGGGCAGAATCAAAGTATAGTGTTGAACAGGTAGGTGTAACCGTTGAGTTCTATGGCGGCGAACTCAATGGAGTCAGTTATAGTGATCCTGCTACTGTAAAAAAATATGCTAGACGCGCTCAATTGGGTGAAATTTTTGAATTAGATCGTGCGACTTTGAAATCTGATGGTGTTTTTCGTAGCAGTCCAAGGGGTTGGTTTACTTTTGGGCATGCTTCGTTTGCTTTGCTCTTTTTCTTCGGACACATTTGGCATGGTGCTAGAACATTGTTCCGAGATGTTTTTGCTGGTATTGACCCGGATTTGGATGCTCAAGTAGAGTTTGGAGCATTCCAAAAACTTGGGGATCCAACT